AGGGTTCGTTCGTTCGTTCGTTCGTTCGTTCGTTCGTTCGTTCGTTCGTTCGTTCGTTCGTTCGTTCGTTCGTTCGTTCGTTCGTTCGTTCGTTCGTTCGTTCGTTCGTTCGTTCGTTCGTTCGTTCGTTCGTTCGTTCGTTCGTTCGTTCGTTCGTTCGTTCATTTTTTGTAGGGGAGTTTCTTTTATAGTGAAGTACATTTAGATTAAGTGAACGATAAACGAGTTTGATGGTATATTTATTTTAATGTAATTTCAGTACTAATAACATGTAAAACGATATGAAAATACATGATGATAAAATTCGTAATGAAATGTAGTTTCAATTTTAGCTAAAACTTGCTGGTTTTGTTAAGAAAATCAGAGGAAGTGAAAAAGTAAAAAATCATGTCCCACAAGCATTCATTAAACAGTGACATATGCAGTAGCCTGCGGGAGAACCATAACCAAGTGTAAGACAAAGTGCATCAGTGTTGATATGATTCCCCAAACACTTGAAACCGTCTCATTAATTAACGCCTGAGGGCCAAAATAAGGACGCAACGCATGAGATGCCCAGGTCTTAGATTGTATTCACCCGTTGCACTGGAGGGGCAGCCTGAAGACGCCCAGAAAAAAAAGGGAACCAAAAGTATAAGGATTTTGGGATGTCGCGATCACGGACGAAAATGGTGATATATAGCCAACCAGATGTATTCGTAAAGAGCAAGTTATGAGTATCAACCTAGTTATGGCCCTGACATAGGAACCAGAGGCGCAAAAGAGCAAGTTGTGCTAGGGGTTTAGGGGGAAAGAATGGGCCTGAAGCTAGTAACGCAGGACATTACTTACGCCGGGTTGCTGATTTCACGTGAGGAGTTCGATTAATAAATAACCTGGTACGACGTGTGTGCACTTCGAGAGATTTTGGATTAGTCTGTATTTAAACCAGGCATAGTGTGCATTTGAGCACTGCCGTACACATCTAGGGGATTTTATGTATAAGCTAGAGAGGTAATGGGTTTAGTACGTTATATGTGAATATTCCTAGGTTCATTATCCCGGTTGGCCTCTGGAGGCGGGTGTGTGGGTAAGGTGGTATTGCCCGGTTGAAGATTAATGGATTTGAGGGATGGATGAATATGTATGTTGTGAGGGGATAATAGAATGTAAACACCACATGGTTAGTTATAAAAAATGCCCGAAATATCATGCGGCGCGGGGGGGGGGGGGGGGGGTACAATGTTATGGGGCTGTAAATTTGTGGTTCCTGTAGTTGAGATACTACAACAGTGGTTTTTCAGGCCATAGGTCCTGGAGAGAAACCAGGCGGGAACTTCTATGACTTATTTTGTTCTTTTATTGGGGTTGTGTTTTGTGTTAGGGGGTTTGGCAGTTGCATCTAATCCTTCTCCTTATTATGGGGTAGTTGGTTTGGTGTTGGCTTCTGTTGCAGGATGCGGATGGCTGTTGAGCTTGGGTGTTTCTTTTGTATCATTGGTGTTGTTTATGGTTTATTTGGGTGGAATATTGGTGGTTTTTGTTTATTCTGTGTCTTTGGCGGCAGATCCTTTTCCAGAAGCTTGGGGGGATTGGCGTGTTGTTGGGTACGGTGTTAGTTTTATTTTGGTAGTAGTGGTTGGTATGGTTGTTGGAGGACTCATTGAATGTTGAAAGCTTGGGGTGATTACTGTTGATAGTGGTGGGATGTTTTCGGTACGGTTGGATTTTAGTGGAGTGGCTATGTTTTATTCGGATGGGGTTGGAATGTTTTTAGTAGCTGGGTGGGGGTTATTGTTGACTTTGTTTGTGGTGTTAGAGTTAGTGCGTGGGTTGTCTCGTGGGGCTATTCGGGCAGTTTAGGGGGGAAGAAATCAGAGAATAGTTTAGTATAAAATACCAGCTTTGGGAGTTGGAGATAGAGGTTTAAGTCCTCTTTTTCTGATTTGGTTGGATAGAACTCTAAGAAGGGGAGTAGTCTTCAATCTTTGGTTTACAAGACCAATGTTTTTTATAAACTATTAGAGTGTTTAGTAGTTGAGTATTTTGTTTTCTAAAGCTCCTGTGAGGGGGAACAGGATTAAGAGAATGGTAAAGTAGGTAAGGGAGGCTAATTGTCCAATGATAATAAATGGGTGTTCTACGGGTTGGCTACCTACTCATGTGAGAATAAAAAGGTTAGCAACTAGGGTTCAGAATAGAAGTTGGGATAGAGGTCGAAAGGTTATTGTGCGTTGTTTTGATTTGTGGAGGAGAGGAGTTAGGAACAGTACTAGTACAGATGCTGCTAGGGCTAGTACTCCTCCTAGTTTGTTGGGGATGGAACGTAGGATGGCATATGCGAATAGGAAGTATCATTCGGGTTTAATGTGGGGTGGTGTAACTAAAGGGTTGGCCGGCGTGAAATTTTCTGGGTCTCCTAGGAGGTTGGGTGAGAATAGGGCGAGGGTTAGTAATGGGAGGAATATGATGATGAATCCTAGGATGTCTTTTAGTGAGAAATAGGGATGGAATGGGATTTTGTCACAGTTTGATACGATTCCTAGTGGATTGTTTGAGCCGGTTTCGTGAAGAAATGTTAGGTGGATTAAGGTGATTCCTGCAATAATGAATGGTAGTAGGAAATGAAGGGCAAAGAATCGGGTTAGTGTTGGGTTGTCTACTGAAAAGCCTCCTCATGCTCATTCTACCAGAGTTTGGCCGATGTATGGGATTGCTGAGAATAGGTTGGTGATGACTGTTGCTCCTCAGAAAGATATTTGTCCTCATGGTAGGACATATCCTACGAAGGCAGTTGCTATTAGGGTTAAGAGTAGAATGACACCTGTGTTTCATGTCTCTTTGTATAAGTATGAGCCGTAGTAGAATCCTCGGCCGATGTGGAGATAAATGCAAATGAAGAAAAATGAAGCTCCGTTTGCGTGTAGGTTGCGAATTAGTCAGCCGTATTGTACGTTTCGACATGTGTGGGCGACGGATGAAAAAGCTAGGGTTGTGTCTGCGGTGTAGTGTATGGCAAGTAGAAGGCCAGTTAGGATTTGTGTTATGAGGCAAATGCCTAGGAGGGATCCAAAGTTTCATCAAGCAGAAATGTTTGAGGGGGTAGGGAGGTCGATTAGGGAGTTGTTAACTATTTTTAGTAGGGGGTGAGATTTTCGAAGGTTTGGGGCCATTGGAAGGGAGGGTCTATATGATGATAGGATAATGAGAATGGATAGGGCGAATGATCCCAGGTAGGTTTTGATTAGCCCAGTGTGAAGGGTGGTTGAGGTTTTGGTTGCTATGAGTTGGAGGTCGGCAAGTCCTTCTGGGCCTGCTTTTTTGTATCAGGATAGGTCGATTAGGTGGGAGGCAAGTTTTTGTCCACTATTTAGAAGGTTTATAGAGCTTAAGCGGTGGGATAGGGGATTAAAGTATCCTAGTGTTAGTGAGAAGTTTGTTAAAGTATTTTGTTTTGGTTGGGTTATGGTGTGTGTCATGTTTGAGAGYTCCAGGGCTATAATAATGCCCAGGATTGTGACAATAATAGCTGCAGTTTTTGTAATTGTTGGCATAGTTATTGGGGGAGTTTTTGCTGGGATGATAAAGGATGTAATGAGTAGGCCTGCTATAATGCTGCCTAGGGCTAGACGGATGATTGGGTTGGTGATTGTTGGGTCATTTTCATTTATGGGGGTGATTGCGGGTATTCGAGTAAATCCTGTTTGAACTAATAGTGTTATGCGTATAGTATAAGTTGCAGTGAATGAGGTGGCTAATAAGGTTAGGAGGAGTGCTCAAGTATTTAGGTATGAAGTGTTCATGCTTTCGATAATTAGGTCTTTTGAGTAGAATCCTGCTAGAAATGGAGTTCCTATTAGGGCTAGGTTTCCAATGGTTAAGCAGGATGTGGTTGTGGGGAGTATTTTTTGTAGTCCTCCTATTTTTCGGATGTCTTGTTCTCCATTTAGACTGTGGATGATTGATCCAGAGCAAAGGAATAGTATGGCTTTGAAAAAGGCATGGGTTGAGATGTGAAGGAAAGCTAGTTGTGGGAGGTTTAGTCCGATGGTTACTATTATAAGGCCTAGTTGACTTGATGTGGAGAAGGCAATGATTTTTTTGATGTCGTTTTGTGTGATTGCACATGTGGCGGCAAATAGTGTGGATAAAGCCCCTAAGCATAGACATAGTGTGAGAGCAGTGTTGTTGTTGGTGAATATTGGGTGAGTGCGGATGAGTAGAAAAATTCCAGCTACTACTATGGTGCTTGAGTGTAGTAGGGCAGAGACTGGGGTTGGGCCTTCTATGGCGGCTGGAAGTCATGGGTGGAGGCCAAATTGGGCGGATTTACCTGTGGCAGCTAGAATGAGACCTAGRAGGGGAAGAGTTGGAGTTTGAGTTGGGGTAAAGGCTTGTTGTATTTCTCATGTGTTTGAGGTTGAGGCTAGTCATGCTATGCTTAGAATAAGGCCAATATCTCCGATTCGGTTGTAGAGGACGGCTTGAAGGGCAGCTGTGTTAGCATCTGCACGTCCTTGTCATCAGCCAATTAGTAGGAACGATATGATTCCAACTCCTTCTCAGCCAATGAATAGTAAGAATAGGTTATTAGCGATAGTTAGGGTTAGCATGGCAACTAGGAATATTAAGAGGTAGTAGAAGAATTTTGTGATGTAAGGTTCTGCAGCTATGTATCAAGTTGCGAATTGGAGAATAGATCATGTTACGAATAGTGCGATAGGGAAAAATATTATGGAGTATTGGTCTATTTTTAGGCTGATTGGGATTTTGAAGTTTATGATAAATTTTCATTCTCAATGGGAGGTGATGCTTTCGGTTCCAGAATATATGAATAAGGTTATTGGTACTAAGCTGACTAGGAAGGCGGTTTTGACAGTGCGGGTGATGATGGTAGGGGAGTTTTGGAATGTTTTTGATAGAAGAGGAAGTACGATGGGTGTTAGAATGATTGTCAGTGTTAGGATTATGGAGGTGTTTAGTAGTAATGAGGTATCCATTACTTTTACTTGGATTTGCACCAAGATGGATGGCTCCTAAGACCAGTGGATTCCTATTATCCTTTAAAAGTAAGGGGGCTGAGATTTTAGACTCAGATGCAAGAATTAGCAGTTCTTGTTGGTTGAACCTCCCCTCGGCAGGTAAGAAGGGTTTAACTTCTATTTTTAGAATCACAATCTAATGTTTGGGTTAAACTATACTTGCATGAGGGAATTCCTGAGATTAGTTCGGGTTTTAGAATAAGGAGTAGGAGTGGGATGATGTGGAGAGTTATTAGAAGGTGTTCTCGTGTGTTAGAGTTTTGAATTGATGTGATGTGACTTGGTAGTACTCCTCGTTGGGTTATTAGTAGTATGAATAGGGTATATGAAGCAGTTAGAAGTGTAGCGATTCCAGTCAGGATAATTGTGAATGCAGATCAGTTGAATAGTGCAGTTATAATGGTTAGCTCTGCTATTAGGTTGGTGGTTGGGGGTAATGCTATGTTAGTTAGGTTAGCTAGTAGTCATCATGTGGCTATGAGTGGTAGTAGGGGTTGGAGTCCTCGTGTTAGGAGAAGGATTCGGCTGTGTGTACGTTCATAATTTGTATTGGCTAAGCAGAATAGTATTGAGGAGGTTAGCCCGTGAGAGATTATGAGGATTATTGCTCCTGAAAATGATCAGTGGGTTTGGATTATGCATGCGGCAATGACTAGTCCTATGTGACTTACGGAAGAGTAAGCGATTAGGGATTTTAGGTCAGTTTGGCGGAGGCAAATTGAGCTGGTTATTAGTGCTCCTCATAATGCTAATGTAAGGAAGGGGTAGTGTAGGTTGTTTGATAGTGGAGTAATGAATATGGTAAGGCGTATAATGCCGTATCCTCCTAATTTTAAGAGGAGTGCGGCGAGTAGTATTGATCCGGCGATTGGGGCTTCAACATGGGCTTTGGGGAGTCAGAGATGTAAGCCGTAGAGGGGGGCTTTTACTATGAATGCTGTTAGTAGGGCTAGGCTTGATAGGATGCCAGTTCAAGAGGTGGGGAGGGCAGGATGAGTTAAATTTAGGATTATTAAGTGTAGGGTGCCAGTTTGGGCGTGAAGGTGGAGGATAGTGACTAATAGGGGTAAAGAGCTGATTAGGGTATAGAATAGTAGGTAAATGCCAGCGCTTAGGCGTTCTGGTTGGTTTCCTCATCGTGTAATTAGGATTAAGGTTGGAATTAGGGTAGCTTCGAATGAAATGTAAAATAGTATTAATTCTGTAGTTGAGAAGGCTAGAATAATAAATGGTTGGATGGTAATGAGGGCTAGGATGAATGTTCGTTTTCGTACAAGTGGTTCACTTTGTAAGTGGTTTTGGCTTGCTATGATTATGAGTGGTAAGAGTCAGCAGGAGAGGACGAGTAGGGGGGATGAAATTTGGTCGATGCCAGTTCATGGGGTTAGGTTTTTGTATGGGTAGTATGTTGGAATAAGTCATTGAAGGCTTAGAAAGGCGATTAGGAAACTATATAAAGTGGTGTTTGTTCATAGAGTTTTAGGGGGTGATAGGAGGGTTGTTGGTACAAGTATGATAGTTGGGATAATAATTTTTAGCATTGTAGTAGGTTTAAGTTATGTAAATGGTCAGAGCCGTGGGTTCGTGTGGAGGCTACAAGTATTGCTAGGCCTGTGCCAGCTTCGCAGGCTGAGAATGCTAGTATGAGGACGGGTATTAGGGTGAATGATGCTGCTTGGTTTTCTACTGGTCAAAGTGACAGGGCGATATATATTGATAGTATTATGCTTTCTAAACATAGTAGAGCAGAGATTAGGTGTGTTCGATGGAAGGCTAGTCCTAAGCTACTTAGAGTGAAGGCTGAGTAAAAGCTTAAGTGTAGGAGGGACATAAAGAAAGTCATAGGGCCGGACTATGATTTGTTGAGCCGAAATCAACTGTCTTGGTTAGACTAACTTTCTTTATTTATTCTGCTCATTCTAGGCCTCCTTGTGCTCATTCATAGACTAGTCCGAGTGTGAGTAGGGCGATGATGGTGGAGGTTCAAGTTAAGGTTATGGTGGGGGATGGAAGTTGGGTTGCTCATGGGAGTGGGAGTAAGAGTGCGATTTCTAGGTCGAATAGTAGGAATAAGATTGCTACTGAGGAAGAAGCGAATTGAGAATGGGAGCCGGGCTGATCCTAGGGGATCAAATCCGCATTCGTACGGGGATAGTTTTTCTGAGTCGGGGTTTATTTGGGTGAGTCAGAAGTTTAGGGTAGTTAGGATAATGCTTAGGGTGAGGGATAGGGTTAATATAAAGGTGATTATGTTTATTGCTCATCTCTGGGGTTGCACCAGATTTTAGAGATTGGAAGTCAATTGTAATTAATATACTAGAAGAGCAAGATCCTCATCAGTAAATAGTTATGTAGAGGAATAATCAGATGACGTCTACGAAGTGTCAGTATCAGGCTGCTGCTTCAAATCCAAAGTGATGGTTAGATGTAAAGTGGAATTTAATTAATCGTAGGAGGCAGACTGATAAGAAGGAGGATCCAATGATTACATGTAGCCCATGGAATCCTGTAGCGACGAAGAAGGTTGAGCCATATACGCCGTCGGCGATTGAAAATGGTGCTTCGTAGTATTCTATTGCTTGAAGTGCTGTAAAGTAGAATCCTAGTAAAATGGTGAGGGTTAGTGCATGAATTGCTTGTTTTCGGTTGGCTTCTGTGATGCTGTGATGGGCTCATGTTACGGTGACACCCGAAGCTAGTAGGATTGCTGTGTTTAATAGGGGGACTTCTAGAGGGTTAAGGGGTTTAATTCCTATTGGGGGTCATTGTCCGCCAAGCTCTGGGGTTGGGACTAGGCTGGAGTGGAAGAATGCTCAAAAAAATCCTAGGAAGAAAAATGCCTCTGATGTGATAAACAGAATTATTCCGTACCGTAGGCCTTTTTGAACTGTTGGGGTGTGATGACCTTGAAATGTGCCTTCTCGTACAATGTCTCGCCATCATTGTAGTATGACTAGTATTATTGAGAGTAGGCCTAGGGCTAGTAGTTGTGAGGAGTTGTAGTGGAATCATATGATTAGTCCTGAGGTAGTGAGTAAAGCGGCCGCGGCCCCGAAGATAGGTCAGGGGCTTGGGTCTACTATGTGGTAGGAGTGTGCTTGGTGTGCCATTAGATGTTTTCTTGTAAGTATAGGCTGAGTAAAAGAACGAAGACGTAAGCTTGGATTATTGCGACGGCTACTTCTAGGAGGGTTAGTAGGAGTAGGATTGATGCGGTTAGAATAGATACGGCTGGGATAAGAGGAAGAAGGGCGGTGGTGGCTGTGGAAATGAGTTGAATTAATAGATGGCCTGCTGTGAGGTTTGCAGTAAGGCGAACGCCTAGGGCTAGGGGACGAATAAGGAGGCTGGTAGTTTCGATTATGATTAGGGCGGGGATTAGAGGGGTGGGGGTGCCTTCTGGTAGAAGATGGCCGAGGGAGGCTGAGGGTTGGTTTCGTAAGCCTGTTAAGAGGGTGGCAAGTCAGAGTGGGAAGGCTAGAGCTATATTTATTGATAATTGAGTGGTGGGGGTGAAGGTGTATGGTAGTAAACCTAAGAGGTTAATTAGTAAAAGGAATATTATAAGGGATGTTAGGATTAAAGCTCATTTGTGTCCTTTTTTGTTTAAGGGTGTTATTAGTTGTTTTGTAATTAGGTGGGAGAGTCATAATTGTAGGGTGGAGAAGCGGTTGGTGATTCACCGGTTGTCTGGGGTGGGGAGTAGGAGGGCTGGAAATAGTATTGATAGGAGGATTAGTGGAATTCCTAGTAGGCATGGACTTGTAAATTGGTCAAAGAAGCTTAGGTTCATGGTCAGGTTCAGGGGGTAATTTTAGAGGTTGTTGAAGTTTTATTGGAGGGGGTGTTGGTGGGGGTTAGTGATAGGAGTTTTGGTTGAATAATTAGAGAGAAGGTTAATCATGATATTAGTATGATGAGGAACCAAGGGTTAGGGTTGAGTTGAGGCATGTCATTAAGGAGGAATAGTTGGTCCTCTTTCTCTAGCTTAAAAGGCTAGTGCTGGTGCATAGCTTCTTAATGATTAGGATGATAGTAATGAAGATCAGTTCTCGAAGTGGGCAAGGGGGGTTGATTCGACTACAATTGGTATGTAGCTATGGTTGGCTCCACAAATTTCTGAGCATTGGCCATAGAAGATTCCGGGTCGGGTTGTGATGAATGATGTTTGGTTTAGCCGTCCAGGGATTGCATCAGTTTTYACTCCAAGGGTAGGGATGGCTCAGGAATGAAGAACGTCGCTGGCGGTGACAATGATGCGGATAGGGGATTCTATTGGAATAACAACGCGATGGTCAACTTCTAGAAGTCGGAAGTGTCCTAGTGGGAGTTCTGTTGTGGGTACTATGTAAGAGTCGAATGATAGGTCTTTGAAGTCTGTGTACTCGTAGCTTCAGTATCATTGATGTCCGATGGCTTTTAAGGTTAAATCTGGTTCATCGATTTCGTCTATCATATAGAGAATTTGCAGGGATGGTAGGGCGAGTAGAATGAGTACGATAGCTGGTAGGATTGTTCAAATTAGTTCTACTTCTTGTGCATCAACGGTGTTGGAGGAGAGTTTTTCTATTAGTATGAGTGCTAGTAGGTARAGGACTAAGCTGCAAATTGCTAGGGCAACTATTAGGGCGTGATCGTGGAATTCAACAAGTTCTTCTATAATAGGGGATGAAGCATCTTGAAAGCCGAATTGTGAGTGGTTAGCCATATGAGATGTACAGGGTTTTCACCTATGACTTAGACTTGACAAGGCTATGTAATTGGTTTACTAACATCTCATAAGAAAGAAGCATGAGTGGTTTGATGCGGTTGGCTTGAAACCAGCATATGAGGGTTCGATTCCTTCCTTTCTTGAACTTGGACGAAGGCTGGTTCTTCAAAGGTGTGATATGGGGGTGGGCAGCCGTGGATTCATTCGATGTTGGTAGTAGTTAGTTCTGTTTGTATGACTTTACGTTTGGATGTGAAGGCTTCTCAAATAATAAATATTAGTATAATTACAGCGGTTATTGAGATTAATGAGCCGATGGAGGATATGGTATTTCATAAGGTATATGCGTCGGGGTAGTCAGAGTATCGGCGTGGTATACCTGCTAGGCCTAGGAAGTGCTGTGGGAAGAAGGTTAGGTTGACGCCTGTGAATATTACTCCGAAGTGGGCTTTGGTTCATGTAGTATGGAGTGTATATCCTGTGAATAGGGGGAATCAATGGGTAAATCCCGCTAGGATGGCAAATACAGCTCCTATTGAGAGGACATAGTGGAAATGGGCAACTACATAATATGTGTCGTGTAGGGCAATGTCTAGTGAGGAGTTTGCTAATACAATTCCTGTAAGTCCACCAATAGTGAAGAGGAAAATGAAGCCTAGGGCTCAAAGTATTGGAGGGTCTCATTTAATGGTTCCTCCGTGTAGAGTGGCTAATCAGCTGAATACTTTAATACCTGTTGGGATGGCAATGATTATGGTGGCAGATGTGAAGTATGCTCGAGTGTCTACGTCCATTCCTACTGTAAATATGTGGTGGGCTCATACGATAAAGCCTAGGAATCCGATGGATAGTATGGCTCATACTATTCCTATATATCCAAATGGTTCTTTTTTACCTGCATAGTAGGCTACAACATGAGAGATAATTCCGAAACCTGGTAGAATGAGGATATAAACTTCTGGGTGACCGAAGAATCAGAAGAGGTGTTGATATAGGACTGGATCCCCTCCCCCGGCTGGATCGAAGAATGTGGTGTTTAAGTTTCGGTCTGTTAGTAGTATGGTGATACCAGCGGCAAGGACTGGGAGGGAGAGTAGGAGAAGAACAGCAGTAATAAGTACTGATCATACAAATAGGGGAGTTTGGTACTGGGATAGGGCTGGAGGTTTTATGTTAATAGCAGTTGTGATGAAGTTGATGGCACCTAGAATAGAGGAGACACCTGCTAAATGGAGGGAGAAGATAGCCAGGTCTACTGAGGCACCGGCATGGGCTAGGTTACCAGCGAGGGGGGGATATACTGTTCATCCTGTACCAGCTCCTGCTTCTACTGTTGAGGATGCTAATAGTAATAGGAACGATGGGGGGAGTAGTCAAAAGCTTATGTTATTTATACGGGGGAATGCTATGTCGGGGGCGCCGATTATGAGTGGGACTAGTCAGTTTCCAAAGCCACCAATTATAATCGGTATAACTATGAAGAAAATTATTACGAAGGCATGGGCGGTGACGATTACATTGTAAATTTGGTCGTCTCCTAGTAAAGTTCCCGGTTGACCTAACTCTGCGCGGATGAGGAGGCTGAGGGCGGTTCCAATTATGCCGGCTCATGCACCGAAGATTAGGTATAGGGTGCCGATATCTTTGTGGTTGGTTGAGAATAGTCATCGGTTAATAAAAGTCACAGGTAAGATGGCTGAGTGTTTAGGCGTTAGGCTGTAGTCCTTTTTACAGAGGTTCAACTCCTCTTCTTATCGATCCTGTGGTGAAATTCATGTTGAGTTGCAAGCTCATCGATGTGCATTAAAGATGTACCAGGGTCTAATAGACAGAAGCCTGCTGGTTTAGGCATCTAGCTGTTAATTAGAATTTTATGGGATCAAGGCCCATCTGTCTAGGGAAGGTCCTAGCTTAATTAAAGTGTCTGGGTTGCATTCAGAGGATGCAGGTTAGTATCCTGCGGATCTTAGCAGAAACTAAGAGGGTTTAACTCTTGTTTAAGGCTTTGAAGGCCTTCGGTTTTAGTTATCCTAAGTTTCTAAATGGTGGTGAGGATTATAGGGGAGAGTGGTAGTAGGGAGATTGATAGAGAGGCTAAGATGGCAAGCAGGGTATTTGTTGGTTTATTTGTATGCCATTGTTTCATATGGTTTGTGGAGTTTGGTGGAAGTGTGATTGTTGAGTAGTATGCGAGGCGGAGATAGAAAAATAGTCCTAGTAGCGAGAGTATGGCAATGGTTGTGGCTGCTGTGGTTATTTCTTGTTTAGTTAGTTCTTGGATAATAAGTCATTTTGGAAGGAATCCTGTGAGTGGTGGGAGGCCTGCTAGGGATAGGAGTGTTAGTATGAGGATTGCATTTAGTATGGGTGTTTTTGTTCAAGAAGTTATTACTGTTGATAGTTTTAAAGCTTTAATTGTATTTAGGCTGAGAAATACAGTGGCTGTTATTAGTGAGTATAGGTAGAAAGTTAATAGAGTGAGTTTTGGGTTATAAATAATGATGATGGCTATTCAACCCAGATGAGCGATGGAGGAGAAGGCTAGGATTTTTCGAGTTTGTGTTTGATTTAGACCTATTCAACCCCCAAGGCCCGCTGAGGCGATAGCTATGGCTGTTAGTAAGGCGGGGTTAAGGGAGTTAGAGGTTAAAAGTAGGATAGTGATTGGTGGAAATTTTATCATTGTTGAGAGTAGGAGGGCGGTGGGTAGGGTTGAGCCTTGGAGAACTTCTGGGAATCAAAAATGGAATGGCACAAGTCCGAGTTTTATTGCAATTGCTGTTGTTAGTAAAAGGCATGAGGTTGGTTGAGTTAGTTGGGTGATGTCTCATTGTCCTGTAGATCATGCGTTGATTATGCTTGAGAATAGGACTAAGGCTGAGGCAGCTGCTTGTACTAGGAAGTATTTAATTGCGGCTTCAATGGCTCGAGGGTGGTGGGATTTTGAGATAAGTGGAATGATGGCAAGGGTGTTGATTTCTAGTCCAGTTCAGGCTATTATTCAGTGGTTGCTTGAGATTGTAATGGTTGTTCCTAGAAATAGGCTTATGTAAAAGACTAATTTTGCATGGGGGTTCATTAGTAGGGGAAGGAGTTGAACCATCATTTTCGGGGTATGGGCCCGATAGCTTGATTAGCTGACCCTACTAGGAAATAATATAAAGGAAGTATGAAGAGTTTTGATCTCTTTTGTGTGGGTTCGATTCCTACTTTTCTAAGTATATTTTAGGAAATGAGAGGACTGGTGTACCTCTATGTTCACTTTATCATAGTGACCCTTTACGTTCAGGCACATTTCCTTAAGTAAGGAGGGAGGCCTGCGTAGCAGATTGGTATGCTAGTGTGTCAAAGGCATAGTGCTAGTGTTAATGGTAGGAAATTTTTTCAGAGAAGATGTATGAGTTGGTCGTAGCGGAATCGTGGGTATGAGGCGCGGATTCATAGGAAGCCTGAGGAAAGGAGTAGAACTTTGGTAGCTAAGATGATAGGGAATAGTTCGTGTGGGAGGTGCAGAGAACTTGGGTTAAGGAATAGGATTGCAGTTAAGGTGTTCATTAATATAATATTTGCATATTCAGCTAGGAAGAATAGGGCGAATGGGCCTGCAGCATATTCTACATTGAAGCCCGATACTAATTCTGATTCTCCTTCTGTGAGATCGAATGGCGCACGGTTTGTTTCAGCAAGTGTTGAGATATATCATATTATTGCAAGGGGTCAGGATGAGAAGATTAGGTATAAGGGTTCTTGAGTGATAGCTAGGGTATTTAAGGTGTAATTTCCGCTTAATACAATTACAGATAGGAGAATAATAGCTAATGTTACTTCATAAGAGATGGTTTGTGCTACTGCTCGTAGAGCACCAATTAGGGCATATTTTGAGTTTGAGGCTCAACCTGATCATAGGATTGAGTATACTGCTAGGCTGGATATGGCTAGTAAGAATAAGAGGCCTAGGTTTAAGTCGGTAAGGGAGAAGGGTAATGGGAGGGGGATTCAGATAGTGAGTGCTAGGAGAAGGGCGAGTATGGGTGTTATGATGAAAAGAAATGGAGAAGAGGTAGATGGTCGGATGGGTTCTTTGATGAATAATTTAATTCCATCAGCTACGGGTTGGAGTAATCCAAATGGGCCTACAATGTTTGGGCCTTTTCGAGCCTGTATGTAGCTTAGGACTTTGCGTTCAACAAGTGTCAGGAAGGCTACTGCAATTAAAATTGGGATTGCATAGGATAGGGATATAATAAGGTAGGTTAAAGTAGTGGGTTGGGTCATGGATTGTGTTTAGGGCTAGGGAGAGGATTTGAACCTCTGGGTAAAGGGCTTAAGCCTTTTGCATTTACCGAGCTCTGCCACGCTAGCCTAATCCTTTTCTAGGATTAAAGTGGTGAGGATCTTTTAGTAATTTAGTTGAGTTCATTACTTAGAGAGGGGGCATGCTTGTGGTATTGGCCCCACTTTCCCGGTCCTTTCGTACTAGGGAGAGTTCGTCATAGATAGAAACCGACCTGGATTGCTCCGGTCTGAACTCAGATCACGTAGGACTGTTAATCGTTGAACAAACGAACCCTTAATAGCGGCTACACCATTAGGATGTCCTGATCCAACATCGAGGTCGTAAACCTCCTCGTCGATGTGGGCTCTTAGAGGAGATTGCGCTGTTATCCCTGGGGTAGCTTGGTCCATTTATCAATTGTATTGGGTCTGGTTACTATTAGTACGTTGAGGGGTTGCTCTTAGTTAAGAGGTGTGGTCTTATTTTTGGAGGATTTGTTTTTCTCCAAGGTCGCCCCAACCGAAAAATGTCAGCCAATATTATGGGGTAGTAGACCTATTAGGTTTTAGTTTGTAAGCAGTGGCTGTTGATTTTTAAGTTCCACAGGGTCTTCTCGTCTTATGAGAGTATCCCTGCTTTTGGACAGGGAGATCAATTTCACTGATTATCTGTAAGAGACAGTTAAGACCTCGTTTAGCCATTCATACAAGTCTCGATTTATGGGACAATTGATTGCGCTACCTTCGCACGGTTAGGATACCGCGGCCGTTAAACATTATGTCACTGGGCAGGCATCACCTTCAATACTTGATTAGCTGAAGGCTATGTTTTTGGTAAACAGTCGGGCCTTGAGTTTGCCTAGTTCCTTTTACAGATTTTAATCTTTCTAATAGGCGCACCTGAGTCGGGTTAACAGAGTGGGACTCAATATTTTAATCTCGTTGAAGTTGGGATATTGGTTTGTAATCTGTTAATAATGTGGAGATGTAAGTTTACGCTTAAGAGGGGGATCCCTAGTTACTCATTTTAGCATTGATTCTCCTATCAGTATAGGTTGGCCTGTTAGTGAGAAGGGAGTCATTTTATTGTTGGATTTTTGGTTGTAGAGCTGTGACGCACTCTTTGTTGGTGGCTGCTTGAAGGCCCACAGTTTAAGAGAAGTAAATAATTATCCGCTAGGGGAGATTGTTTTCTTTTTTAAGGGAGCTGTACCTCCTTTAAATTACTCTTGACTTGCCTCGTTAGGGTTGAAGTTATGTCCGGGGAATGGGTGAAGTCAAGGAAGAACTTAGATTCATTTCACAGGCAACCAGCTATCACCCGGCTCGGTTGGCTTTTCACCTCTACTAACGAGTCATCCCACTCTTTTGCAACAGAGACGGGTTCGCTCATGAATAGCTGCTCGTAAGTAGCTCGCTCGGGTTTCGGGATGGCAAGCTTAAATTCATTTTGCTTGGTTATTCTTGCTAAACCATGATGCAAAAGGTACAAKGGCTAATCTTTGCTGTTTGTTGCTTTATTTTTCACTGCTATTTCATCTTTCCCTTACGGTACAAAGTCTCTATCGCGCCAGAGTATCTTTTCTATCACCTATACTAAGTTTAGAGAATGTTTTAGTTTAGGGGTTAAGTGAGTTTTTGGTTAACATCTTAGTTTGGGTAGTTGGGCTAGAGTGGGCCTCAAGACGATCTGATAGGTGACAGATATCTTTCAGGTGTAAGCTGAATGCTTTAGGTTTTAGCTACGTCTTGGTATGCTAAGTGCACCTTCCGGTACACTTACCTTGTTACGACTTACCTCATCTTCAGCTATAAGTTGTATTATGTATTGTGGGGTTGGAGCTTATGAGGAGGGTGACGGGCGGTATGTACGTGCCCCAGGGCCAGCTTAAAGAGAGCTTGTATTATCCCTCTTTACTACTAAATCCGCCTTCGGGGGGCCAGTTTCATACCCCCTTCCGTGGATTTTCTATTTTAGAAAATGTAGCCCATTTCTTCCGCCCCGTGGGCTATACCTCGACCTGTCTTATTAGCGGGTTTGGCTATTGTGCTCACTATTGAACTTTCAGGGAAGGTGAGCTGGCGACGGCGGTATGTAGGCTGCTTTGGCAAGAGGCGGTCGGGTGTAACGTGGGTTATCGATTATAGAACAGGCTCCTCTAGGTGGGTTTAGGGCACCGCCAAGTCCTTAGAGTTTTAAGCGTTTGTGCTCGTAGTTCTCGGGCGGATGCTTTGGTATAGGGCAGCATCAAGATTTAGGGCTAAGCATAGTGGGGTATCTAATCCCAGTTTGTGCCTTAGCTTTCGTGGAGTTAAATTAATCTGAGATGCTAAGATCATCTGTTAGGGGGTCTTAGATACATCTTTGGCTTATGACAGCTTAGTTGCACTTTGATCTTAGTTATTATGATAACATGATACCACTCTTTACGCCGCATACAGTTAATTTGGGTCTCTTGTGTGACCGCGGTGGCTGGCACAAGATTTACCAACCCTAGGGTTGCTATAACTAAGTCAAGTTTTCACTTATTGCTTAATGTTAATTACTGCTGAGTACCCGTGGGGGTGTGGCTGAGCAAGGTGTCTTGGGCTACAGTCTAGGTGTGCCTGATACCCACTCCTTTTTTCTTAATAAGAGGTCAAGGGCATTTACACTGGGGCGCGGATACTTGCATGTATATATTTAGCAAAAATTAACGGTAAGGTTAGGACTAAGTCTTTTGTCTCTGGGTGCATATGGCAGCCATCTTAGCATCTTCAGTGCCATGCTTTAGTAGTTAAGCTACAGAGAC